TTTGGCGACATGGCCGAGTGGTAAGGCGGGGGACTGCAAATCCTTTTTCCCCAGTTCAAATCCGGGTGTCGCCTGATCAACAAAAACTAGAAATCTCTGCTTCTCTTCTGTTCTGCTAATAGAATTCGAAGAATTCTTCCCCGGTAGAAGTGCGCAGACCGTCGGTGCTTTGTTTGGGTTGGTCTTTTGGTTTTTGAAAAGCAAAGAATTAAATCCTCGTTTGCGTCTAGGATTCAAGGAAATATTCGAATCCAGGGGTAGAAGGGCTATTAAGACTTCACGATTCCCTTGAACGACTAGTTGGCTTTTATAGAAAAAAGATAAAGGGGGCAAAAATAAAGACTCCCCTTTCAGCAAGCCCTACCCTGCTTCACGGTGATAACCGGGAAAGGAGGTACGGATTAGATCAAATGGAGAAATAGAGGTCCGGTCTGTATTAGATAGCGATTTTTCCTTTTTAGTGATTTCTACCCTTCTGTTTTGACTTACGAAGGTTAACAAAACAAAAAAATAGACCTTTATTATATTATAGAATTTTATTAATATTAATAAGGACTAATGGAATAATTCTTTCATATTTATAGAGATAAGGGGCATAATTCATATGGATATAGTAAGTCTCGCTTGGGCTGCTTTAATGGTAGTCTTTACATTTTCCCTTTCACTCGTAGTGTGGGGAAGAAGTGGACTTTAGAAGTACTACTAACTAAGTTGAAGAATCAAAACCGTATCGATTGTTTTATTGATCGTTCTACAACGCGCTTTGAACCCGTTCAAATAGAAATCTTCAAATTCCACTGGAACCCAACGGGGTAATCTATGATATGAATCAGGCTCTTTCAATCAAAGGAATATTTCAGCAATTCCCGTGTTTTTATTTCGAAAAGAAAGGGATTCACTACAATTCTTCCGAAATTCTCTGGGGAATGGGTTCTTACTATCTTTCTAAGAATCTTTAGAGATCTAGATTGTGTGGAAGACCAGACCTTTTTGAATTTCTTTCCCTTTTTACTGTTCAAAGAAGAAGTCGTTTTGGTAAGGGCATACACACTTTCTATGAGACTATGAGAAATGATATATAGATTGTGGTTGTCTAACAAGAGATAATGAGATCTTGCCTCGGACGAATCACATATTGGGCATTTACCATACTTTGAGAAAGGCGTTTACGCTTGATCGACTTAGTTCATCTGGTGGTTTGGGTGTTCAAAATCGGTAAGGTTTTCTCTTCCTTATTGAAGGAATTCCAATCCTAAGATAAGAATTATTTCCATTGCCGATTGATCGGAACAAATAGATTTATCAAATTAGATGTTATGTCAATTCCCTACAATATAGGGAATTCATTTCCACATCTATACATCTCTAGAAGAGAATATTGTAGATTGGTTGATAGGAACTTAAGCCTTTATCCTTATTTTATTCTAAATTCGAACTTTAGAGACTAAGTTTCTAGACTAAGAGCTAGATGGGATGGCAAGAAAGAAATAGATGAATCCTTACTACCATCCCATCTAGCTCTTAGAATACTTCCGATTCTAGTCCGCTCATTTTATTTATTATTTAATATTGAAGTTAAGACGTGAAGTTGGAATCCTTTTCATTTGACTTCGTCAATTTTTGATCAAAACTCACAAGAAAAGTTTCATTCAAATTAATTTGAAAATGCAATTGAATTAATCCTTTTGACTGACTGTTTTTACGTAAATGATAAGTAGAAAGGCAGTAGGAACTAGAATGAATAGTGCAGTAGCAATAAATGCAAGAATATTTACTTCCATAATCTCATTGGTTTGTTTACTTCGCAATAACTCGGGATTTAATCCCCTTGAGATGATAAATCTTTCGTCTGTAAATTCAATGAATCCCGATGATTTTAAATCGGATCAATATCACGAATAACAATATCTGATCTAGTAAATCAATTCGTCGTCGAGACTTGATTAGTATAACATAGGAAGTCCTTTTATCCATACCGAAGCCAAATTTAGATTCCTAGCCCAATAAATCGAAAATTGATTTCTTTAACATCGGTTTTTTTGTTTTCTACCCTGCATTTTCCTTGGCCAATCATCTGATGAAGGATCATCGGGTTGCCCCTCCACTTCGATTAATCGCCTAGTTAGAAACCTAAACAAACAATAAAAACGAAACGGAAAAATAGTAAAGAAAAAAGAAATAAAGACTCCCCTTTGATTTGTTGATTTGGAAATGAGAGTATGTCCCCCGACACCCTTTACTAGTTCATAGAAAGGGAAAAATTAATTTAGGGATTTAGTAGATCCGCCGGGACGGGACTGGCGGGGCTCGAACCCGCAGCTTCCGCCTTGACAGGGCGGTGCTCTAACCAATTGAACTACAATCCCAGTGAAATTAGGGGATATAGCAGAAAATTCTCTTCTTTTTTATCTTCGTATGGTATGGCAGGGAGGTTATACAATCTCATAGTGAGTTGGCGGATTATTGGGCCGAGCTGGATTTGAACCAGCGAAGACATATT